TGCTCGAACTCTTTGTAAGAGTTGTTTACAAACCTCCTCTTTAACTTCATTAATCACTTTTTCTTGTTCAACAAGAATGGTTTCGTTTTTAGACTTTTCGAATTTTTCCAAATCCTTAAAAATAAAAAAAAACAATCCCAATCCTTGTTGTTCTATCTCAGAATATTCGCTCACTCGATAGAGATCCGCATCTATTTCGACTTTCCCTAAGCGGGCCTGGGCTTTTTCCAACCGTTCGCGAGCCCCCGCGCATAGTTCCTCTGAATTTCGAATAGTATTCAAAATTCTCTGTTTTCGCTTAGCTAATAAATCGCTTAATAGTCCTTTTCCAAAAAAAATCAATACACCAAGTACTACACTTAGATTTATTATATTTGTTGCTAAAATATCGGTATTTAACCCGAAACTCCCGGCGGATGGCCAGTGAACCAAGAAAACAAAAGAATTCGTTAGATTTTTCATAAGATCTCCATTTCTAGAAATAATATAGATTAGTATATATTTTACTATATATATAGAATTTTATTCAAATATATATATATAATTTTTGTTATTATTACTTATATATATATAATTTAATATATAATTATAATTTAATATATAATTTAATTTTTGTTATTATTATTGTTAATAGTCTTTATTCTTTTTTTTTATTCATTTGTTATTATTATTGTTAATAGTCTTTATTCTTTTTTTTTATTCATTAGTAATTTTGTTATATTCCTAGTCATTTCCCTATGTTAGAGATAGTCAAAAATCTCTAAATAGAGTCAAAAATTTATTTGACTTCTATTTGAAATTTTTTTTTCAATTGTCAATTTTGAATCTAATTAAGAACAATACGGATTCTAATTCGGTATCAAGTCTCATGTTAATTGTGAAATATCCCCTCCCTTTTGTTTTTGTTCCAAAACTTCCTTAAAAAAGTTGCGATTGGACTAAGATCGAGGGAAGGAAGAAAGCGAGTCGCTATACTAATTCCGAATCCCCCAATCAGTCCTTCCCGGGAGCAATTGCCGCAAGAAAACTAAAGTAGGTAGTTGTAGAAATCCTGATAGAATTCGAAAAAAGCAAGCAGCAAGTCTAAAGCAATAAAGAAGATAACTACGTATTTTTATTTTTTATGGGATCCTAAACAACCTAAACAAAAGACAACCTAAACAAAAGGATTTGCAAATAAAAGTGCTAATGCTACGACCAGTCCATAAATTGTTAAAGCTTCCATAAAAGCTAGACTAAGCAATAAAGTACCTCGTATTTTTCCCTCCGCCTCGGGCTGTCTCGCGATACCTTCTACAGCTTGGCCTGCAGCAGTACCTTGACCAATTCCAGGTCCAATAGAAGCAAGTCCAACAGCTAACCCAGCAGCAATAACAGAAGCGGCAGAAATCAATGGATTCATGAGAAGTTCCTCGGAAAAGAAAAAAGAAATGGTTAATGATACAATCAACCAATAAATTATGACTTAATTCTTTATTGCAACGCAACTAAGAGCTCTGAATTGAAGTAATAATCTTATTGAATCATGAGAATCACTTCACTATTTATTTTCAAAATGCCTATCCGCGGATTTTTTGTGAATTCATACAACTTTATTTCCATTTCTTTCTTTGCTCCGAACCTTTCTTCAAATTCGAGCTCTTCGTTCTTTTCCTTCTTAATTGAATTTCTTTATTCAATTCAAAGTTACAAACGAAAAGGAAGGACTCTTATTGAAATCCCTATCTAAATACTGAGCGATTAGATATATTTTTTCGCTCATATAGGGCTAGCCTACTATATACATATACACGTTTTTCTTCGATAAAGTAAACTAATTATTCGTATCATATCTTGGATTTCATCAGATTCTTCTTTTTTTTTTGAAACATCTATAAAAGAAAGTAGTTTTCTAACCATTATATAAATTCCATAGATCCAGTCGGATCTCACTCTGGTAAACAACCCTTTCTTTTATGAATCTCATTTTTTTTTAAACTCTTTTCTTTCTTCCTCTTCTTTTGATTTCGTGTAATCCGACATAGATACAATCAATCTAAAAGGGCGAATTCATTAGTCTGAATCATTGCATAGAAAAAAAAACCTTTGATTCATCTAAGTTCATGTAATTTTTTATTATTCTTTTGGTCAATTGTTGAATTGAATAAAGTCGGCTGAAATGATAATCACTGCATGGAACCCCCTTCTTTTTTTTAGTTTTAGCATCGTAAAAAAATAAAGAATTCTCAGTCAGATTATGACTCCTAAGATTGGAATTGAATGAACAAAAGAATCAAGACAATATCAAGAGAATATTTATTGGAAGGAGATAGAAACAGGGCAAACACATTTTAGGAAAAAGATCTCTTCGATCTCCCCCCCCTTTTTTACTTTGACAATGCGCCAATATCGTATCCTTTTGATTCTTCCTCTAGATCGTATAGACCCTTTCTTTGTTTTGTCTATTTATGTGTGTATTTATAGCCATAATAAGTAAATTATCTTGAGAACGGCATGGATTGCCAGAACGGCATGGATTGCCTTGCACTAAGTTCAAAAATAAAGACGATTTAGAAACTTAGTCAATGGTGCCCCTCCATGGATTCGCCTATATAAGCCGCAGCTAACGTTGCAAAAATAAGAGCTTGAATACCGCTTGTAAATAATCCAAGGAGCATAACAGGTATAGGAACCACTGAAGGTACTAAAGAAACAAGAACAACAACTACCAATTCGTCCGCTAATATATTTCCGAAAAGTCGAAAGCTAAGCGATAAAGGTTTTGTGAAATCTTCTAAAATATTAATGGGTAAAAGAATTGGAGTTGGTTGAATGTATTTAACGAAATAACCTAATCCTTTTTTGCTAAGGCCCGCATAAAAATATGCAATTGACGTAAGTAAAGCTAAAGCAACGGTAGTATTTATATCATTTGTGGGTGCGGCTAACTCTCCATGAGGTAACTGTATGATTTTCCACGGTAAAAGCGCCCCTGACCAATTAGAAACAAAAATAAATAGAAACATAGTTCCAATAAAAGGAACCCATGGACCATATTCCTCTCCAATTTGAGTTTTGCTCACATCTCGAATAAATTCAAGGACATATTCGAAGAAATTCTGACCGTCACTAGGGGTGGTTTGTGGATTCCGAACAGCTACAATGGCGGAACCTAATAAGATAGCAATTACAACCCAAGAAGTAATAAGTACTTGGGCATGAACTTGAAAACCCCCGAGTTTCAAATAAAAATGCTGGCCTACTTCTACGCCAGATATATCATATAAGCCTTTTAATGTGTTGATGGAAGATGATAAAACATTCATATTGTCCTCTGAAAACTTTACAAGAAATTATTTTGATTCAACCCCTTTTTTCCTTTAGGCTTGCCCACTAGAATTGTATATTTTGGATACAAACGAGTCAGATAATATTCCTAAATTCTTTTTATTTCTTTTGCACGATTCAGGAATCGTAAATGATTCCATCAATTTATCAGTCTATGGAATTTTAAAAAGAACTTTTTTATCTTATATGTTATTATTAATTAAGGATTTTGTATATAGTTAGAACGACCTTCACAAATTGCAAATACTAATTTGTTAAGAATGAATCGGACTGAAAGTATATTCTCAGCATTTGCAGGAATCAAAAGATCTGCGAGATCGGGGTCACAATTTGTATCAACTAAACAAATTGTCGAAATTCCCATAGTGATACATTCCCGAAGAGCCGTATAGTCTTTTTGCTGATCAAGGATTATTACAATATCTGGTAACCTCGTCATATATTTGATCCCGCCCAGATATTTTTCCAAGCGAGATAACTCTTTTTTTAATAGAGAAACATCTCTTTTCGGAAGGCGAGTGAGTTTCCCGGTATTTTGGTACATTGTTAAGTCTCTGAACTTTTGAAGTCTCGTTTGTGTAGTGGCCCAATTCGTTAAAATACCACCGCGCCATTTTTTATTAACATAATGACACCGAGCCCTTATTGCAGCCCGCGCTACCAAATCCGCTGTTCTTTTTTTGGTACAAACAATTAAGACTTCATTTTTACTACTTGCTGCATGAAAAAGTAAATTACAAGCTTCTGATAAAAAACGAGCAGTTCGAGTAAGATCTGTAATATGACTACCTTTAAGATTTCTAGAGATATAAGGCGCCATTTTCGGATTCCATTTTTTACTAACATGACCAATATGAACTCCTGCTTTCAGCATCTCTTCCAAATTAATATTCCAATATCTTCTTTTCATTTCTCCCTCCACTTCCTCTCTTTTTTTTTTCAATGAAAAAAAAAAGACAGGATACTCTGAAATAAATAACTGTTCCGACGGAACCTTATCTTTTCCTCTTTTCTTGAAGATTGGGTGTTGATACATGACCCAAGCGATTTATTCCTTTCTATTCTTTATTATCTTTTTTTATTTATTTCCTTATTTAAATAGAAAAAATCACATTACCAAATCGGGTGTAAATGGAACAAATCAAAGAACCACCCATAGTTATATAGTTAAAAGATAGTTAAAAGTATGAATCCACTCTTAGGAATCATTAAATCCTATAAATTCTTGTTCTGATGTATCATATCCTTTTTTTGAAATGCAACTCTCTGTGGTGAAACAAAATATCTCCCATTCCCCCCTCGAATAAATTCTTGTTTTTGGTTTTTAATCTTAAAGGAATGCCCGTATGTTGCCTTGAGCGGTGCACTAATCCTTTAAATCCAGTACCAATAGGTAGCATACTGCCTAGAACAACGTTTTCTTTCAGGCCTTTCAACCAATCGATACGTCCGCGGAGAGCTGCTTTTGATAAAACACGAGCAGTTTCTTGAAAACTTGCCTCGGAGATGAAACTTTGAGTATTCAGAGATGCTCTCGTCATTCCCAAGAGCATAGCTCGGTAACAGATCACTTCTTCCAAAGCCCGCCCCGTGCGTTCCGCTCGCAACAACCCAATCAGTTCTCCGGGTGAAAAAACATTCGACATTCCATCTTCCGAAACGGACACTCTGGATGTTATTTGACGTACAATAAGTTCTATATGTCTATTATGGATCTGCACCCCTTGGGATCGATAAATCTTTTGGATTTTATTAACCAAAGAGATACGACTTTGTACTATAGTTAGCTCAGCACTAATCAAGAATCCCCATGGAATTCCAAGAATTCTTGTTCTACACGCGTTCCAACCCTCAATTCTCTTTTCTAGGTTTATTGATATTGAATCAATTGAGCGTACTTCGAAGATTCGTTCCACTTTTGGAAGACCCTGCGTTATATCACTAGATTTCAACTTTTGAAACAAAAATGAAAATAAAGGATCTCCTTGGGAAAGGATGTCTCCATAATTCTGATGAACCTTTACTTCGGGAGTGGCCAAATAAGGCTTAGCTGATCTTAGTACTATAGACTCAACGTGAACAATTATAACTTGACCCGATTTTAGGCGCGGTGCGCTTTTGGCCATAGATACATTTTGCCAAATAAACTGTCCTAGGTTAATTATTGTGAATGTTTCTTCGCAAAAATTATGATGATAATTATGATGGAGAAAATACCAATTCAATTTGAATGGATTCAAAACACTGTTAATGCACGAATCGGGATTCAAAATTCTCTTGTTCTCCCCCATTAAATAATATTTAAGTACTTGAAAAGTCTTTTTTAAATTGTCAAGTTTCAAATATTGATTTACCGAGATCTGATTATGAGTTAGTAAATAATAGTAGACTGAATCAAAATTTGCAATTTCAAGCGCTGTTCCTAAAGGACCCGTCGAATTCCTAATTGGGATTCTAGCCTCTCTTTTAGTTAATTCCTTTATGACATTCTGATATTTTACATCGTTGAATGGATCCACTTGAAAACAATTAGATGGTGACAAAAAAATGAAAGATTGACGTTTTTGATTTCTATTCAACAACGTACTTTTAATTACTTGATTTTGTTTAAGTGATTCTTGAATCTTTGCCTTGGAATAAATGGAAAAAAATGAATTAATATTGGCATGATCTAACCCAATATGGGAGATCCATCCTAAACCTAATGAATCGTTCCGTTTTCTGTTGATATTGGAAATACGAAATTCCGCTAAGTTTAAGTCGATTTTTAAGAAATCACGAATTAGACCGTTTGTACTTATTTCAACAAAAGAAGCATGAGCCCCTTCGATAGAAGAAGCTTTTTTGTCTTCTTCCCAATTCAAGACTAAACAAGTACGAATTCCATAAAAAATAGAATTGACAACTTGAAGTTTCAGATTTTCCTTTTCCCGCAATAGATCTGCGGGGAAAAGTGTTTCGAAATTTATATCGTATGTTATTTTTTTTTTATATAGGATTACTGGCCGAACCAAAAGAAAATACTTTTCCTTTTTCTTGGTAAGTGTAATGCATTGGGCATAGGTCCAATTTTTTTGTTTTTTTTTTGATTCCTTAGAATTTCTTTTTACCGTTCCTGGTGGTATTAAGATACCGTTGGATCGCTCTATCTTATCTGTTTGCCCTGGAAAATGGAGATCTCCAGAAAGAATTTGAAGTTCCATTTTTTTTTTTTTTCTCTCTATTCGTACTAATCCGCTTACCCGACTTCTTATATTTAAAGTGATTTGTGTATCTATTCCAATAATACTATTATTACGTACCATTAAGGAAGAAGATTCGGTAAAAATATAAACTTCTTCCGGAATGAAAAAAAGGCCTTGGTATTGAGGATCGTTGAAATAAGCAAAAATATTATTTTTACCGAAAATACCATTTATAGGTATTTCAATCGAGATATCAGAAGGGGATATTAGTTCTTTCTCTTGTTCTTGAATCGATTGGAATGGTATGATAAATCGATTTCTGCGTCTCTTTGCCAATAAATAAAAATTTTCGTGGCGAATTGCAGGATATATGAGATTACAATGACTGGTACTTTGGATTTGATTAAGTTCTGAATTTACTGAGAAATTCGAAATATATCTCTTTTCGACAGAAAGAGAATGTGTGTTCATTTGATCTTGATCCTTGTGTAGCCAAAATGGGACTGTACTGGAGCTACCCGAATCCCCCGATAATATCCAAAAATGACTTGTTTTTCTTAAAAAATGGACATTGCTATATCTAGATTCAGATGTATGGTATACGCCGGTACTCCAGTGCATTTCTCCTTCTGAATAGGAATAAATATATTTTCGAACTCTATCTTCAAAATGAAAGGGAGATGTTTCCCTGTGAACTTCAGCAATCACTTGTTCTGATTGCACATATTGATCATTTTGAACTAAAAGAATACTTTTTGATGGAATAGTCACATTATGTAGAATATCTTCACTCTCAATAGTTACATACAAGTCTATAGAACAGAGAAAAGCCGGATGCCCATGACGTGTACGTGTGGGATGAACTAAATCCTCATTAAATTGGATTTTTCCATTAGAGGGGGCTCGCACATATGCTCCAGTACCCCCTGTGAATACTCCACCGGTATGAAATGTTCTTAATGTTAGTTGAGTACCCGGTTCCCCAATAGATTGACCCGCAATAATACCTACAGCTTCTCCCAATTCTACCAAGTCGCTATGAGTAGTACTCCGTCCGTAACATAATCGACATATCCAAGACGTACTCTTACAAGTAAAAGGAGTTCGAATAGATATTGGTTGTGTTCGAAAGGTTATGAATCGATTGATAAGTCCAACCCCAAGATCTTGATTTCGAACGGCAATGCATCGTGAACCAATATATAGATTGTCTGATAATACACGGCCAATTAATGTCTGAATGAAAATCCCTTCTGGCATCATTCCATTTCGAGGACTCACAAGGATCCCTCGGGTAGTGCCACAATCTGTTCTACGTACAACAATGTGTTGAACTACTTCAACAAGTCTGCGTGTAAGATATCCAGCATCCGCTGTTCGTACAGCAGTATCTACAACCCCTTTTCGGGCTCCATAACAAGAAATAATATATTCTGTTAAAGACAATCCTTCGCGTAAATTGCTTTGAATGACTAAGTCAATCATTTGTCCTTCTGGATCCAACATTAATCCTCTCATGCCTACTAATTGGTGTACTTGGGATGGATTTCCTCTAGCGCCCGAAAAAGACATTATATAGACTGGATTAAAGGGTTCGGTCATCCTAAAATTAGGATTCATTTCTTGTCGCAAGTATTCACTTATAGCATGCCATACCTCAATGGATTGACGTAATTTTTCTATTGTGTGTACATTTCCATAATGATGGTGTTCTTCCAAAATGAAACTTTCTTGTTCAGCATCTTGGACTATCCATTTCTTAGAAGGTACTGTTAAAAGGTCATCAATTCCTAATGAAATGGATGTAGCAGTAGCTTGTTGGAAACCCAGAGTCTTTATTTGATCCAGGATGTATGATGTATACGCCATTCCGAAGTGATCTATTAATCTGCTAATAAGTCGTTTAATGGCAGTTCCATCTATCACTTTATTGGAATAAAAACTTAAATTGTTCCGTTCAGCCATAAAAAAAACCTCCATATTCCACTGAGTAGGGTTCGACAATGGATTTGAGTCAATGACTTCCTTTTCTCGATCTCGATTCGCGTAGAAATTCAGGAGCTATGGTTCTAGTTGAACCAAAGGGATCTGAATCCCCACGGGTTTATAGAATTTATTAGCTGAGATCTCTATGATTAGATTGGGGATCCTCTGAGCTGGCTTGACAAAACCCTTGTATAGCTTCTGCGATTTGTCGATAAAAAGAAATATTACCAACGGTGGTTCGGATGTATATACAAAGATTTTGTTTTTTTAGACTTCTTACTATTAGATAGTGTGTAGAAATCTCATGATAGGTACCTAAAGATTCATAGTAACCCTCGATGGGAAGTTCTCTTGAAGCAATAAAGGGCCGATCTAGTTGCCACCGGAGCCATAAAGGACTATCTAAATTGATTCTTTTGTGGCGATAAGCTACAATTGCATCATAGGAATTACAAAAAAAGGGTTCTTTCGTATATTTATTCTTATTCATATATTTATTCCTATTATAGTCAATTCTTTCATTTTTCGAATTTCGGCGATTAGCTGGATTATACCTATTTGCACAAATACCCTGGTGATTCCTGCTTGTTAATACATAGAGTCCAATAAGCATATCTTGAGTTGGTACACAAATGGGATCCCCAATAGTAGGAGACAAGAGATTCATATGAGAAAACATAAGTAAACGAGCCTCCGTTTGAGCCTCCAATGATAAAGGTACATGAACAGCCATTTGATCCCCATCAAAATCTGCATTGAATCCCTTACAAACTAATGGATGTAAACAAATAACACGCCCTTCGATTAAAAAGGGCTGGAATGCCTGTATGCCTAATCTATGCAAAGTAGGCGCTCTATTCAGCAATACAGGATACCCTTGGATAACTTCCTTAAGTATTTCCCGTACAATTGGATCTTTTTCCCGAATTTTACTCTTAGCAACTCCTATGTTCGAAGCAATATCTTGCCTAATTAGACCACGAATTACAAATGTCTGGAAAAGCTCTATTGCTATTTCGTAAGGCAATCCACATTGATGTAATGAAAGTGAGGGACCTACGACAATGACAGAACGCCCCGAATAATCAACCCGTTTGCCAAGCAAAGTTTCACGAAATCGTCCCTCTTTGCCTTCAATTACATCTGAAAACGACTTGTAAATCTTATTATGACCGTCTCTCATTGGTTGTCCACGGATTCCATTATCAAGAAGTGTATCTACAGCTTCTTGTACCAATTTCTCCTGACACATTACTAAATCTCCTGACAAAGATTTACTTTTTGTTAATAGATCCGTAAGAGTACTGTTCCGATGGATAACTCTTTTATAGAGTTCATTAATATCTGAACTCATTAGTTTATCTCCATCGATCTGAATGATCGGTCTCAAGTCGGGAGGAAGAACGGGTAATAGGCATAAAACCATCCATTCTGGTTCTATATTTGTTCGAATAAAATGTTTAGCTAATTCCATGCGTCTAACCAAAAAATCCTTTCTTCTT